AGTGAAGTGCCTGAAACGAAAGGATTATTTTGATAGAATAAATCATGTAGACCACTACCTTCATTATACTTAATAGAATCAAACTATTACCAAAGATATCAAAAATCTTTATACATCATATACTAAAATATAAAAAGATAAGCTAAGCAAGCTGTTAGGTTCATACCCTGATAATGGGAGCCCCCACCCTCCCTCTTTTTAGTTTTAAAATTAAACAAAATTCTCTTTCTCAACTCAATAATTCTAGGAACCCTGATTGCTGTCTCCTCTTACACTTGAATTGGGATATGAATAGGACTCGAAATTAACCTTCTGTCAGTTATTCCTCTTTTTAGTTCATCAAAAAATATGCTTTCTTCGGAAGCTTCCCTAAAATACTTTATTACTCAAGCTATGGCCTCTTTGGTCCTGCTGCTATCAATTATTTTAATATTGGTTACAAGTGAATTTATTACCCCCATAGTAAGTTCCACTTATATAACCCTATTAAATTCAGCTTTATTAACAAAGCTAGGTGCAGCCCCTTTCCACTTCTGATTCCCCGAGGTTATAGAAGGTTTAGATTGAATCAACTGTTCTATCCTTCTAACCTGACAAAAAATTGCCCCCAGAATTCTCTTAATGAATAACCAAATTACAAGGCTTTTCCTATTTTTAATAATCCTATTCTCCCTTTTGGTAAGCACCGTGATAAGGTTTAATCAAGTTAGCTTACGTAAGATTATAGCATTTTCGTCTATTAATCATATTGCTTGGATAATCTCAGCTATAATAACGTCATTCTCTATTTGACTAATGTATATAATAATCTATGCTATTATTACTGTTAGAGTAACCCTTACATTTAACGTCAGAAAAGTATTTTTTATCAGCCAGATCCCCGGATTTATAAATTATAATAAAAAATTGAAATTTTCATTAATAATTAATTTTTTATCCTTGGGGGGTCTGCCTCCCTTCCTAGGATTTCTACCTAAGTGGCTCACTGTAAACTGGCTAGTTCTTAATAACTTTCCAGTAATCTCAATTATTCTAATCCTAGCCACTTTAATCATACTATTTGTATACATCCGAATCCTTACAACATCGATAATTGTGAGATACTCAGAGCCTAAGCTAATTACCATAAAAATTAAGAGAACTGCTACCTTTTTTATAAATTTTTTTACAATTATAGGCTTAATCAGCTGCACTTTCCTCTACAGGTTTTTCTAAGGATTTAAGTTAAGAAAAACTAGCAGCCTTCAAAGTTGCAAATAGAGAAAGGCTCTAAGCCTTAAGTTTAAAAAATTACTTACCTTTAAATTTGCAATTTAAAATCATTTGTTTGACTATTAAACTTCTGGTAGAAGAATTTAATTCGTAAATAAATTTACAATTTATCGCCTGTTGACTCGGCCATTCTACCGAACAAGTGGCTATTTTCAACAAATCATAAGGACATTGGAACCCTTTATTTTATTTTCGGAGCATGGGCCGGAATGGTAGGTACTTCCCTTAGTCTCCTAATCCGGGCTGAGCTAGGAAACCCAGGCACACTGATTGGTGACGACCAAGTTTACAACGTAATTGTAACTGCTCACGCTTTTGTCATAATTTTCTTTATAGTTATGCCTATCATAATTGGAGGCTTCGGGAATTGATTGGTCCCCCTAATACTCGGGGCCCCCGACATGGCATTCCCACGGATAAATAATATAAGCTTCTGGCTACTCCCCCCTTCCTTAACACTCCTTCTTATAAGAAGAATAGTCGAAAATGGCGCAGGAACAGGATGGACAGTGTACCCCCCACTTTCATCCAATATTGCCCATGGAGGTTCTTCTGTAGACCTTGCAATTTTTAGATTACATTTAGCAGGGATTTCATCAATCTTAGGAGCAGTCAATTTTATTACTACAGTTATTAACATGCGGCCCATAGGAATAACCTTTGACCGGATACCTCTCTTCGTTTGAGCAGTAGCTATTACTGCCCTCCTTCTCTTGCTATCTCTCCCAGTTCTAGCAGGAGCCATCACTATGCTTTTAACTGATCGAAATCTCAATACCTCCTTCTTTGACCCCGCAGGCGGTGGAGACCCGGTTCTTTATCAGCACCTATTCTGATTTTTCGGGCACCCAGAAGTTTACATTCTTATTCTCCCTGGATTCGGAATGATCTCACATATTATTAGCCAGGAAAGAGGAAAAAAAGAAGCATTTGGAAGCCTGGGTATAATTTACGCTATAATAGCAATTGGATTACTAGGCTTTGTTGTATGAGCCCATCATATATTCACAGTTGGAATAGACGTAGATACTCGGGCTTACTTCACCTCCGCAACTATGATTATTGCGGTACCTACAGGTATTAAAATTTTCAGTTGATTAGCAACTCTACACGGAACACAAATTAGCTATTCACCCTCAATACTATGATCCCTGGGATTTGTATTCTTGTTCACCGTAGGTGGTCTAACGGGAGTGGTATTAGCTAACTCCTCTATTGACATTATACTCCATGACACTTACTACGTGGTGGCTCATTTTCATTATGTACTATCCATAGGAGCAGTATTTGCTATTATAGCAGGGTTTGTTCAATGATTTCCCCTGTTTACAGGACTGTCCCTAAATACAAGGCTTTGTAAAACCCAATTTTTTATTATATTCATCGGAGTAAACTTAACCTTTTTTCCCCAACACTTTCTGGGCCTTAGAGGAATGCCTCGTCGTTATTCTGACTACCCTGATGCTTACACATTCTGAAACATTATATCCTCTGTGGGTTCAGTAATTTCCCTAGTAGGGGTTTTAGTTCTAATTTTTATTATTTGAGAAGCCCTCTCTGTAAAGCGTAAAAGCTTATTTTCTCTGAGAATACCCTCATCTATTGAATGACTCCAAACTATGCCCCCCGCTGAACATAGATATTCAGAGCTCCCCCTCCTAGCCTCCAACTTCTAATGTGGCAGACTAGTGTAATGGACTTAAACCCCATATATAAAGGTTACCTTTCTTTAGAAATAGCAACCTGAAAAACTCTTTTACTTCAAGACAGATCCTCCCCTCTGATAGAGCAACTTGCCTTTTTCCACGATCACACCCTTCTAGTCCTTACTATTATTACTATCCTTGTGGGACAACTAATGATTAGGCTATTCTTTAATAAGTTTGTCCACCGCTACCTCCTAGAAGGCCAATTAATTGAAGTTATTTGAACAGTCCTCCCAGCAATTACATTAATTTTTATTGCCCTCCCCTCCCTCCGTCTAATCTACATTCTTGACGAAACTAATAACCCCCTCTTGACAATTAAAACTATTGGTCATCAGTGATACTGATCATATGAATATTCTGATTTCAAAACTCTTGAATTTGATTCATATATAATCCCCATCAATGAAATAAAAAATTGAAATTTTCGTCTATTAGATGTTGATAATCGAATAACTATCCCCTTCAAAACTCAAATCCGAATGCTAGTAACAGCAGCTGATGTAATTCACTCATGGACTGTCCCATCACTCGGGGTTAAGATTGATGCAACGCCGGGGCGACTAAACCAAACAAACTTTCTGTCTAACCGGCCCGGTTTATTTTACGGACAATGTTCAGAAATTTGTGGGGCAAATCACAGGTTTATACCTATCGTAATTGAAAGAATCACCCCCGGCTTCTTTATTAAATGAATTTCCGGAATGATTAAGCTTTCATTAGATGGCTGAAAGCAAGCAAAGGTCTCTTAAACCTCAATATAGTAAACTAGCAACTACTTCTAGTGGGAGAGTTTAGTTAATTAATAACATTAGCTTGTCAAGCTAAAATAAATGCTAGATATTAACTTTCAATTCCCCAAATAGCCCCCCTAAACTGACTAAGACTATTCACAATTTTCATAATAATTTTTATACTCACAAACTCTCTTAATTTTTATACTTTTCTTTGCTTAAATAAAGCCTCTGCCCATAGGGGCAAGGCGAGAATTAAGTTAGTCTGAAAATGATTATAAACCTATTCTCGTCTTTTGATCCCTCTACAAACTGAAACGTATCAATTAACTGAATTAGAAGCTTACTCTGTTTAATTTTAATCCCATCGTCCTTCTGGCTTATCCCATCACGACTAAGCTTCATTTGAATTAAAATTACCCTAACCCTGCATAAAGAATTTAAGACACTTTTAGGGCCAGCGCCCAAGGGTGGAACTCTAATCTTTGTATCATTATTCTCATTTATCTTGATGAATAATTTCCTAGGGTTATTCCCCTACATCTTTACTAGAACTAGCCATATGGTGCTAACCCTAGGATTAGCTCTACCCCTCTGGTTAACATTCATGTTATATGGATGAATCAACCATACAGTTCATATATTCGCACACTTAGTTCCACAGGGAACCCCGCCTATTCTTATACCTTTTATAGTTTGCATCGAAACTATTAGAAATGTTATCCGCCCCGGAACCTTGGCTATCCGCCTTTCCGCTAATATAATTGCAGGCCACCTTCTAATGACACTTCTAGGCAGTACTGGCCCAGCTCTACCTGTTTCCATAATTAGAATTCTTATTATTGTTCAACTTATGCTTTTATTACTAGAGTCTGCAGTTTCTATTATCCAATCCTATGTATTTGCAGTACTCACTACATTATACTCTAGAGAAATTAACTAATGCATAAAAACCACCCATTCCATCTAGTAGATATTAGCCCATGGCCAATCCTGGGCTCATTCAGAGCCCTAATCATAATAGCCGGGATTATTAAGTGATTCCACCTATTCTCAACCGACTTACTTTTTATTGGTTTAACATCTATATTATTAATTATATATCAATGATGACGAGATATTTCTCGAGAAGGCACATTTCAAGGGCTACACACTATAAATGTATCCCTAGGGCTTCGCTGAGGTATAATCCTATTTATTACATCAGAAGTGTTTTTTTTCATTAGATTCTTTTGAGGGTTCTTTCATAATAGGCTATCCCCATCAATTGAAATTGGAATGCTATGGCCCCCAAAAGGAATCCAAACCTTCAACCCCATTCAAATTCCCTTGCTAAACACCCTTATTTTACTAACCTCTGGCCTAACTGTGACATGAGCACACCACAGCCTAATAGAAAATAATCATAACCAAGCACTTCAAAGATTACTCCTAACTGTAGTTCTGGGGGCCTATTTTTCCCTACTTCAAGGCTATGAATACTTAGAATCGTCATTCTCTATTTCCGACGCCGCCTACGGTTCTTCATTCTTTATAGCAACAGGATTCCATGGGATCCATGTAATTATTGGAACCACATTCCTTTTAGTATGCCTGTTCCGACACTATCTAAACCACTTTTCCCAGATTCATCATTTCGGATTTGAAGCTGCCGCCTGATACTGACACTTCGTAGATGTTGTTTGACTATTTCTATATATTTCTGTTTACTGATGGGGCAGATAATCTATTTGTATAGTATAAATATTATATTTGACTTCCAATCAAAAGATCTAGTTTTTAGTATAAATAATATCTAATTTAATTATAATAAGAATCACTATTATAGTCGTAGCTGTCCTGATACTAGTAATTGTAAACCTAGTCTCCAAAAAAGCATTTTCAGACCGGGAAAAGAGGTCCCCATTTGAATGCGGGTTTGACCCTAAGTCATCATCCCGACTCCCATTTTCCCTTCATTTCTTCCTGATTGCAGTAATCTTCTTGATTTTTGATGTAGAAATTACCCTCTTATTCCCTCTAATCATAAGATTAAAGATAAGAAGGCTAGGAAGATACACCCTCGTTCTAATAATATTCATCTTAATCCTTATCGTTGGCCTTTTCCACGAATGAAATCAAGGGGCGCTAAATTGATCCCTATAGGATAATAGTTAATTATAACATTTAATTTGCACTTAAAAAGTATTGAAATTCAATTTATCTTAAATAAGAAGCAAAAATTGCATTTAGTTTCGACCTAAAAGTATGGTTAATTTAACCCTTATTTATTAATTGAAACCAAAGGTAGAGGTATGCCACTGTTAATGGCATTATTGAAAATAATTTCCAATTAAAGAAATATAAACAACATAAGCTTCTAACTTAATTTATAGCGTTTCAGCGTTAATATTTCTATTTATATAGTTTAAAAAAACATTATATTTTCAATATAAAATTAAATAATTTTTGTAAATATCTAAAAACCTAACAGTTTCCTTGGCATCTTCAGTGCCACGCTCTTAATAAGCTATTTAAATAAATTAAAATAAATACTAATATAATAATTATCAGAATATAAAATAACTTAATATTATTATTAAAAAGTACTTGTATAAACCTGGAATTTTGAATTAATTGACTATACAAATTCTGACTACCATAAAATTCTACCCATCCCTGATCCAATGTCTTAACATATAAATTACCTAGAACTATGGGATAATAGTTAATCCCAAATGTAGATAAAACAGGTATATTCCATATACCAGCAAAGTACCTAGTTAGCCCAGAATGAACAAAAGAGAAATTTGTCCATCCTAAGGAAAACTTAGCAATTGTATAACCGACCAGCATCCCCAAAGAAACTATAAATAAAGTTAACCTCTTTATAAACCCAGGTAAAATGATTACATATAAAGAATCAAAAATTAATCAAGAAAGTACTCTTCCTATAATAATTACTAAAAAAATTAAACCACCCATGCTTCGGAGCATCTTAAATCTCCCCTCTGAAAGACTAATTAATGAAGAACAGTTAAGATTACCCACAAATAAATAATAAGTTAAACGAAAACTGTAACTCACAGTTAGACCAATAGAAACATAGAAAATTAAATAAATATAAAATCTTAAAGTCCCTATAGATATCACCTCAGCAACTAAATCCTTAGAATAAAACCCAGAAAGAAAGGGAACACCACATAAAGAAAGATTACAAATATTCATAAAAGCACAAGTTAAAGGCATCGAAGTAACTAAGCTCCCCATAAACCGAATATCCTGACAATTTATTATACTATGAATTACATTGCCGGCACACATAAAAAGCAACGCCTTAAATAAAGCATGAGTAAGTAGATGAAAAAATGCCAACTTATATCCCCCTAAGGATAAAATTATTATTATTAGCCCCAATTGACTTAAAGTTGACAAAGCAATGATTTTCTTCAAGTCAAACTCGAAATTAGCCCCTAGGCCAGACATAAACATAGTCATTCTAGAAATAAATAATAAAAACATTATTATTTCATCTCCTAATGAATAATTAAAACGGATCAATAAATAAACCCCAGCAGTCACTAAGGTAGAAGAATGAACTAGAGAAGAAACAGGAGTGGGAGCTGCTATAGCAGCGGGCAGCCATGACGAAAACGGAATCTGAGCTCTCTTTGTTATAGCCGCAACGATTACCAGTCATGAGATAACTACCATAAAATAATCATTCTTTATCTCCTCTAAGTAAAAAATATAATTTCATCTACCATAATTTAGTATTCAAGCAATAGACATTAACAAAGCCACATCACCAATACGATTAGTTAAAGCAGTAATCATTCCCGCATTTAGAGACTTAACATTCTGATAATAAATTACTAAACAATAAGAAACTAAACCAAGACCATCCCACCCCAACAAAATTGAAATCAAATTAGGACTAATGATAAGTAAAGCCATAGATAAAACAAACATGACAACAAGTATAATAAACCGGCTCAAATTTAAATCTCCATGTATATATTCGTCCCTATACAGAATTACTATAGAAGAAATAAATAGAACAAACCTCATAAATAATATAGATATTCAGTCTACTAAAACAGTTATAACAATGGGGGTAGAATTAATCAATATAAATTCATATTCAAAAAAATAGCTTAAATCTGCTCTTATTAAACAGACACTTAAAAGAAACAAGCTTAGCCTTAAAAACAAAAATACTACAAAATAACACAAACAAATATTAACAATTATTTAAAATACAAAGGTATATCCCTGACTCCACAAGCCAGCATTTTAATTAAACTATTTAAATACAATCATAAACATATTAACTCACCCTTTAAAATTAAAAAATTTAAGGGAAGTCAATGTAATAATAAAAGCAAATATTCACGAACTCTTCCAGTTCTAAAAGGGTATAAACCAGAATAGACCCCCCCGTGCTGGCTAAAAGAATAAAGGTACAGTGAATACACAGCCCCAAAAAAAGACAACAATATTAAAACTAGTATATTTAACGAATCGTAAAACAATACTCTATTAATAAGCATAATCTCTCTCATCAAATTCAGAGAAGGGGGGGCAGCCATATTTGAAGAAACAAGTAAAAACCATCATAAAGAAAGCCTGGGAATTAAATTAATTAAACCTTTATTCAAATATAAACTACGACTTAAAATACGCTCATAATTTAAATTGGCCAAGCAAAATAAGCCAGAGGAACAAAGGCCGTGAGCAATCATCATCATCAATGCCCCACTTATCCCCCAATAATTTAAAGTTAGAATCCCTCTAACTGCTACCCCTATATGAACTACAGAAGAATAAGCAATTAATGACTTAATATCACTCTGACGAATACAAATTAAAGAAACAATGACCCCGCCTATTATTCTTAATCCAATAAAAAAATAATTAACAGATAAACTAACACTTGTAAAAACTACTAACAACCGTATTAAACCATACCCCCCTAATTTTAATATAACTCCCGCTAAAATTATTGAACCCGACACCGGGGCTTCTACATGGGCCTTAGGAAGCCACAAATGAACAAGAAATAAAGGAATTTTAATAAAAAAAACAAGATTTATACATATATATAAAATAATACCACTCAGCTCTTTCTCTAAAAAGTAAAATTCCAAAGTCCCATAAGACTTATAATAATAGAAAATTGAAATCATCATGGGCAAAGAAGCAAATAAAGTATAAAAAAGAAGATAGACTCCTGCCTGCAAGCGCTCAGGTTGATATCCCCAGCCAATAATTAACATTAAAGTAGGAATAAGTCTAACTTCAAAAAAAATATAAAATATAAACAAATTCATAGAAGAAAAAGCTAAGAGTAAAGATAAGGTTAATAAAACTAAAGTAAAAATAAATAAATAACTTCAAAATCCTGTAAAATAAACCTTTTGACTAGCTAAAATCATCAATGAACAAACCCAGATGCTTAACAAAATTAATAAATAAGAAAGTAAATCAACACCCAATCCATAGGAAATATATATAAATATATAATTAAATCTAAAATTCAATATAAAAATAAAAGCAAGGAGTATAAAAGCAAGCTGAATTAACCAAAAATAATTTAAAATAACTAAAGGTAACATTAAAAATAAAAAAAACATAAACTTTATCATAACAAGTTAAAACCCTGAAAATAGTCATTTCCGTGAGTACGAATCATTGAAACCAAAATGGATAATCCCAGGGCCCCCTCACAAACTCTGAAAGTAAGAAAAACTATGGAAAAAAAATAATCATTTCCTAACAAACTTAAATAAATAAACATATTAAAATAAAGGGCTAATACTATAAATTCAATTCTTAGTAACATTAACAACAAGTGCTTACGTTTTAAGCTAAACATAATTAACCCCATAAAAAACATAAATAATCCTAAATAAACATATATTAACATTAGTTTTAATAATTTAATAAAAATATTGGTCTTGTAAACCAAAATTAAGTAATACTTTTAAATCATCAGAGAAAGAGAAACCCCTATCTTTAATCTCCAAAATTAATATTTTATTAAACTATTCCCTGTTATTTCCCTTATAGTTACAAGTATTATTATATCAATCATTTTTATTACTCTATCCCACCCCCTCTCCCTAGGGTTAATCCTACTAATTCAAACCACCATTATTAGGCTCATAACAGGAAAATTTTGTTTAAACTTCTGATTTTCATACATTGTATTCCTTATCATAATTGGAGGCATATTAATTCTGTTTATTTATATAACAAGAATTGCCTCCAATGAAAAATTCGTATTTAAACTAAAATCTACAATTCCAATGATAGCCCTACTGATTTGCCCGGGGGTGCCAACCTTGCTCCTGTTCCTACCTGACAACTCAATCAAAAATGACATATTCTCCTTTAAGACAGATTACTTAACTATCTCAATAATTAAATACACATATATACCAGCCAGGATAATCCTAATATTCACAATCATTTATTTACTAATCACACTGATTGTAATCGTTAAAATTATTAGAATCAAAAATGGGCCCTTACGGACTAGACACTAATGAAAATATCCTTACGTAAAATATCACCTGTAATTAAAATTGTTAATAACTCATTAATCGATCTGCCCTCTCCATCCAATATTTCCTTACTGTGAAACTTTGGGTCTCTCCTGGGGCTATGCTTAAGAATTCAAATTTTAACAGGCCTATTCTTAGCTATACACTACTGCCCTAACGTTGACTTGGCATTCAACAGAGTAGTCCATATTTGCCGAGACGTAAATTACGGATGATTACTCCGGACACTTCACGCTAACGGGGCCTCTTTCTTTTTTATTAGAATCTACACCCATGTGGGACGGGGAATTTATTATAGCTCCTATAGTCTTACACCCACCTGAATTGTAGGAGTAATTATTCTATTCCTAGTAATAGCAACTGCATTCCTAGGCTATGTTCTACCATGAGGGCAAATATCTTTTTGGGGGGCCACAGTTATTACTAACCTTTTGTCCGCAATTCCCTACCTAGGAACTTCCATCGTTCAATGAATCTGGGGGGGGTTTGCCGTAGATAACGCAACATTAACCCGATTTTTCACTTTCCATTTTTTATTCCCATTTATTATTACCGCTATAGTAATAATTCACCTATTATTCCTACATCAGACAGGTTCTAATAATCCTCTAGGAACTAATAGAAACATAGACAAAATTCCATTCCATCCTTATTTCACATTTAAGGATTTAATAGGATTTGTAATCATACTTTCTATTCTATTATGTTTAACTTTAATTAGCCCTTACCTTTTGGGTGACCCAGATAACTTCACGCCCGCAAATCCCCTAGTCACTCCCGTTCATATCCAGCCAGAATGATACTTCTTATTTGCATACGCAATCCTTCGATCAATCCCCAATAAACTAGGAGGGGTAGTGGCCTTGGTATTAAGAATCGCTATCCTATTAATTTTACCTTTCACCAACAAAAAAAATTTTAAAAGTAACCAATTCTATCCTATTAACAAAATACTATTTTGATCACTAGTAACAACAATTGTTCTATTAACCTGAATTGGGGCTCGGCCAGTAGAAGACCCCTACATTTTAACAGGGCAAATCCTCACCATTTTATACTTTCTATTTTATCTTATTAACCCCATTACATTTATTGTATGAGATAAAACACTATACAACTAACCAATGAACTTGAATAAGTATATACTTTGAAAGTATAATAAAGAAATAGAAATTTTCTATTGGTTTATACTAAATTTTATTAACTACAATAATAAGATGAAAATTATCATCTTAAAATTAAAAAAGAAAATTAAATAATAAAGGGACCTCGGAAGAAACCTCTTTCAAGCTAAATACATAAGCTTATCATAACGAAAACGAGGCAATGTACCACGCACCCACACTCAGAAAAAGGAGACAAAAACTAATTTAAAAAAAAATAGAATAGAAAATAAATTCCCCCCAAGAAACACTAAGACACAAATTATCCTTATAAACAAAATTCTTGCATACTCAGCTATAAAAATTAATGCAAAACCCCCTCTTCTATATTCAACATTAAACCCAGAAACAAGCTCCGACTCCCCCTCAGCAAAATCAAAAGGAGTGCGATTGGTCTCTGCTAACCCAGAAATAATTAACATTAAACCTAAGGGAAATATTAAAAATAATAATCAAATATTTTTCTGAACCAAAACAAAATCAAGTAAATTTATACTCAAAATTAAAAAAATAAAAGATATGAAAATTAATGCTAATCTTACTTCGTAAGAAATAGTTTGAGCTACAGACCGTAAACTTCCAAGTAAAGAGTACCTAGAATTAGAAGACCACCCAGCTAATATTAAACTATAAACTGATAGCCTTGAGACCCTAAAAAAGAATAAGATAGATAAATTGAAATTAAATAATATGCTTAAAAAAGGCATACAAAGCCATAATACTAAACTAATAGATAAATTAATCATGGGAGATAAATAATAAATATTGAAATTAGACATAAAGGGAACTGTCTGCTCCTTAGTAAATAACTTAATAGCATCACCAAAAGGCTGCAAAATACCAGTAAAACCAACCTTATTAGGGCCCTTACGAATCTGAATATAACCCAACACCTTCCGCTCTAAAAGAGTCAAAAAAGCAACCCCTACTAACACACAAACAATTAAACTCAAGGCAGAAATAAATAACAAAACTAAGTCAACAAAATAAATTGTTATTTGTAATATAATTACTTATAAAGATTCTAAATCTATTGCACTAATCTGCCAAAATAACAATTTCATTCTAAAAAAAAATATTATTTAAATACTTGGTCCTTTCGTACTAAAATATTTTATCTATAAAAGATAGAAACCAACCTGGCTCACGCCGGTTTAAACTCAGATCATGTAAAGTTTTAAAAGTCGAACAGACTCAAAATTCCAGCTTCTACACCGAAACTTAACTTTAATCCAACATCGAGGTCGCAATCCCTTTTATCGATTAGAACTCTCCAAAAAGATTACGCTGTTATCCCTAAGGTAATTTGATCTTTAAATCCAAAAGTAAGGATCATAAATTCATAAATCAATGTATAAATATTTAGAAGTTTATTCAATTCTAATGTCACCCCAACAAAACAAGCCAAAAGATAATCACATTAAAATCCTTAGATGATCAAATCCTGACTTATTAAACTCTATAGGGTCTTCTCGTCTTCCTATAAAATTTAAGCTTTTTAACTTAAAAATAAAATTCAAATAAATTAAAGTGAGACAGATTCTTTCTCATCCAACCCTTCATTCCAGCTTTCAATTAAAAAACTAATGATTATGCTACCTTTGCACAGTCAAAATACTGCGGCTATTTAACTTAGTCATGGAGCAGGCCAAACCTTAAATTAATAACAAAAAGACATGTTTTTATTAAACAGGTGAAAAGCAACTTTGCCGAGTTCCTTACTATAACCTTCCCTAGACTCAATTAATAAACAAATAAATTTACTAATTATACCATTATTACAAATCCCTTAAAATTAAAGAATTAATTTTAATAAAAAACTTAAACGAAATAAAAATAATTATAATAAAATAATAAATTATAACATCCTTTCAAAGATGGAAAATTCTAATCCTACTTATTATTAAAATTAACTTCATTATAAAAATTTAGCCTAAAGCTCATCCCATAGACTATTACAACCCTTTAATATTTACATAAAAATTAATGTAAATAATACCTGGATACTAAATTAAATTCATTTCTTAAAAAACTAGATATATTATAAAACGAATAACGTTTCATTTCTATTAAAATATTATTAATATTTTTGCTACAATAACTAACATACTCCAATAGCTCTTCATAATCCGAGAAAACTAAATAATTAACTATTTTTAGTAAACCCTGACACACAAGGTACGACAAATAAAGTCTTCTTTAACAAACTTTACAATATTCTATCACTATACTATCCTCTATAAATAATAAACCTCTATTCTTTAACAATAATAAGAACACCAACACTTTGATTAAATCAATAAACAACTAATAAAAAAATTAAATACCTAAGTTCAAATTAAGTTGACTCTCACAACCTTCCTTTTAATGTAAATAAAATACTTTCAACAAGCTCTAATTTGCATTCTAGGCTCATTTTCCAATAAGCCTACTTTGTTACGACTTATTTCATATTAAATGAAAGCGACGGGCGATATGTACATATTTTAGAGCATAGTCATTTTAAATAAAAATATAAAATTACTTTCAAATCCAATTTACCTAAGCTTTTAAAACCTAAGACCAAATATAATTATAATGTAACCCATTTTAACTTTAAAATAAACTGCACCTTGATCTGAATTTTCTTCAAATTAAACCAATTGAACACTATAATTCTCCTAAAATGTTCAAGCTACGACGATATACAAATTAAAATTTAAAGTAAAATTTATCGTGGACTATCAATTAAAAAACAGGTTCCTCTGAAAAGACTAAAATACCGCCAAATTTTTTAATTTTAAAGACCATAGCTATTAGTAATTTTAAATTAAAAACTACGCTTCTAATAATAGGGTATCTAATCCTAGTTTATACTGAAATTTCCTAACTTCAAAAACACTCAATTAAATTATAAAAAATTCAAAATTCCACCTAATAAATTTTTTAATAACTTAAAATATTATACATTTAATTAAATTAAATAAATTTAACTTGCACAACTTGTATAACCGCAACTGCTGGCACAAGATATGTTTGTACTAAAATAAGTCCCTAAGTCTAAGGTCACTTAATACTTAATTTTCTGTACTGCCAAAACAACAAAACTATTTAAGTCTTGATTTATAAATAAATTACATATACATAGACTATACAGCTAAACCCTAAGCTAAAATAAAACTTTTGATACAAGTTAATAATTAAAATCTACATAAAATCGGAATAGCGCCCCCTTTACACAAATCAAATCCCTAACGAATCCTATCATTCTGACATTACCCCCATAATAACAGAAATCCCCCATTAATATTTTTTTTTAAAACCAACAGATTTCAATAAAAATATTTAAATAGATTCATAAAGGAAAAAAATTAAAAATTAGCTAATGATTTACATTTAGTTAATAAAACTTTTTAAACAAAAGATTTTTTAAAATCTACATATATAACCATATACTACATTAACTATAAACTCAAAATAAACAAAAAAAAATTTAATGTTTAATAATTAAAAATAAAAATCAATAAAATAAGATAGAATAATATGGCATTCTTTTTTTTTTTTTTTATATAAATAATTTATTTATTATATATTTTATAAATATTTTATTATTAAATACCTATTTATTATTATATTTTAATTAGTTTTTAAATATAATATATTAATAATGATTATATATATATTAAAATTTAATATATTAATATATATATAATATTTAATAATATAAAATTATTTAATATTAAATTATAATTATATATAAGATAAATAAGGATTTAATAATAATATCACTTTTTATATAAATTATATTTTTCCTAATATGTATTTATTAATTATATAAGACAATCATATATATATAATTTAATATTAATTAATAAATCTAACTTTTAATAATAAAAATATTAGTATATATATATAAATATTTTGTTTATATATATAAATATTTAAATATATATATATATATAGTTATATAATAAATTGATAATAAAAATCAAAATATAAATTGATAACTATAATTCATTAAACTTTAATTGAGTGTAAAAATTTACGTAAAACCGCTAATTTACGCCCACGACATAATTTTTTGAAAATTCACCCCAACTGAATTGCCAGTGATTGATAAGCAGCAATAAACTAAAATAGAAAAAGCCTCACCTCCCATATGAAGAAAAATACAAATTTTTATATTTTAATAATTTTGTAATTAAAACCAAATTATGTTAGTTACAAAACAACTTTTTATTAGAAAGTTTA